CTGATCGACAACTCATACTTGATCCGGTTTCGTTTTATTGGAATTAAGAAAATACCCCAGACTTTACTCTTTTTTTTCCGAAGTAACTCTCATCAACTAGTACTAGTTTGCTGTGAACCTTTAAGAGTAATTCATCAAATTGGTTTTTTTAAAATAATAACATACCCTTCGTATGATCCCATCGATATACATATAGATACACCGACTTTACATTTCAGCCATCCGTCGATCCTGATATATTTTCAAATAGATAGAATTCCTTTACCCATATATCATCTTTCTACAGGCATAAGCATAAGAGCCTCTCCTTTATGTTCGGCGAAAACCGCATGTTATACCATATTCCACTAAATAAAAATCTGTGTTATGATACAAGTCTAAGTTTTGAAAAAAAAAATGGATGAGGGTTGGGCCCATCAGATCTAAACAGTCTTATTCTTTTGAACATGAAGAGATAAAGAAGCCATTGCCATTGCCGGAAATACTAGGCCTACTAAAGGCACCAACACAGAGGGAAAGTCGAAAGTTGTCATAGAATGGATACCTCGATTTAATATTTGTACCTGTTATTTTTATTTATAAAGATATCTTATAATAATTATAATTAAGAATTGTAATTATTATTAATTAATATTTATGAAATTCGAATTTTAATTAGTATAGATCTAAGTATATATCTAAGTGAGTATATAATGGACTTATTCATCTTTCTATATGAAAGATATGTAAAAGATATATATGATAATCGCCTTTATTATTATATTCTTTTTTTTCTTCGTCTTTTGCTCTTGTCTTCTAATAATTTAATAAAGAAAAAGTTTATTACAAATTATCGAAAGATTCGTTAGAATCCGACCCAAAAGGGATTCTTAATCAAAATGGGATTCGCGGGAGATATAGAAAGAGAAAAACTCTATATCTATATTTTCATTTTCTATATTATATTTGAATTATATATACGGACGTAAGACGGGAAGAGGTAATTTTTTTTTATTTTCCTAATTTCACGAAAAGAAGAATTCACTCTTTTATCTGAGGCTTCTTAATTAGTAATCAGGAATTTAAATATAGAAAAAAAGAGTTATCCGCAACTTTAACTTTTGATTCTTTCTACAATTAGATCTTATGTCAACAAAGAAACCCCGTTCGTCTTATTTTTACTTGGATTCCGATAAACTAACTACTTGTTTGCTACAAATAAAAAAATGGAACTTAATGCTCTTTAATTGAATTTTGATTCAAAGGAAAGAAAGCATGGAGCTGAAATAACTCACTCAGAACGCTTTTTAAAGGATTACGTGGTACGATTAGATCGAATAAGCCCTTCTGGAATAAATATTCAGCCGCTTGTGAACCTTCAGGTACTGTTTTATTCAATGTTTGTTCAATTACTCTTTTACCCGCAAATGCAATGTAGGCATTGGGTTCGGCAATAATGATATCCCCCAACATACCAAAACTAGCAGTCACTCCACCTGTAGTAGGAGATGTAAGGATTGGTACATAGAATAACTTTTTATTTGATTGATAATCATATAAAGCAGAAGATATTTTAGCCATTTGCATCAAGCTCAAACTTCCTTCTTGCATGCGTGCCCCCCCGGAAGCACACACTATAATAAGAGGTAGAAATTTTTTAGTAGCGTACTCAATCAAACGGGTGATTTTCTCCCCGACCACGGATCCCATACTACCCCCCATAAACTGAAAATCCATAACCCCGATTGCTACGGGAATACTGTTTAGTTGGCCTATGCCTGTTTGAACGGCCTCAGTTAATCCTGTCTTTCTTTGATAAGAATCGATACGATCTTTATAAGGCTCCTCCTCCGAATGAAATTCAATGGGATCCAGAGAAACCATGTCTTCATCCATAGGATCCCAAGTACCCGGATCGATCAAAAGTTCGATTCTATCTGAACTACTCATTTTCAAATGATATCCACATTGTTCACAAAGATTCATTTTTGATTTAAAAAATTTCTTATAATTTAATCCATAACAATTTTCACATTGAACCCACAAATGCCTGTATTTTTGAGTTACATCCAGATCATTAGAACTTTCTCTTATAGTTAAATCACTACCATTCGTGCTGGTTCTTATACCGGAACCCTCAATCTCACCACAAATGGAACTATAAATGTAACTGTTACTGTAATTGTCACTACCACTTACAATGTCAGTCTCAATAAAGATTTGAGACTGAAGATAATTGTCAATGCAACTATTAATGTGATTATTCCAACTATATTGAGTATCATACATGTAATGATCATAGTGGGGATCGTCACTGTTAGATCCATTATTCAGATAACTAGAATTCCGATAACTATAAAAAGAACTTTCTAGTTCACTCTGAAAAGAATGACCATTGTCAATCTCGAAAATATGATTTTCAATATCAAAATAGATGGAATAACTGTTCCCATTACTATCCCTAACTAAAAAAGTTTCATCAGAGATGAAATTCCGAATGTCCTTGACGCCGAATAAATGA